TCGTCACTGCATATTTACAATACAGGCGCGGGGATCAGTTGGACCTTTGATTAATTAACATTTTTTTATATTGGCCTCCTTCTCTCTTTAATCCACAGGAGGTCAAATCCCTATTTGTTGGGTAAGTTGCTGAATCCTTTTCAGTCTAATTTTATCTAAGAAAAAAGAATCACGCTCTGTAGGATTTGAACCTACGACATCGGGTTTTGGAGACCCACGTTCTACCGAACTGAACTAAGAGCGCTTTTTTATCGGAATAGGTAAGACTGTAAAGCAAAGTATTTTTTGAACCCCAAAGTATGGTCAAAATGAAAGAGTCTGTCCACTTTGAATTGATCTCCGTCGATTCCTTATTACTGCGCCTTTGAGTAGTAGCAGTAATAGATAGGGATGACAGGATTTGAACCCGTGACATTTTGTACCCAAAACAAACGCGCTACCAAACTGCGCCACATCCCTTTGCATTGTTCCACAGTGTCATTGTATAGAATTTCAATCTTGGTTTCCACATCGTTATTTCCCCACACCATTTTTTGATGATTTCGTCTTTTTTGTTCCATCTAACATATAATAATAGTAAAAGACTTGTATACAAGAATAAATCAGTATTTTCCATTTTCTCGGTAAGAGGGAGATTTTTTTAGTTATTTTTGAATTTTACGACAAGGTACTATCTTATTGACTTTTACCGGATCATTGGCCAATTCAAAAATAAGAAAGGAATTTCATTTTAAAATTTTATTTTAATTAGGTATTACGTGTACAACTATAGTCGGTCTTTAACGACCTATCTATCGGATCATATATGGTTTCTTTTTTACAATAAAAAATATTATAAAAAAAAGGAGGATTTTCAATGCGAGATTTAAAAACATACCTCTCCGTGGCACCAGTACTAAGTACGCTATGGTTTGGGGCTTTAGCAGGTCTATTAATAGAGATTAATCGTTTTTTTCCAGATGCGTTAACATTCCCCTTTTTTTCATTCTAGTTAGTAACATAGTAAGGAATGAAAAAGATTAAAGATAGAATCAAATATCTGCGACTGTGACTAATCCCCCCTCCTATTTTCTCTTTCCCCCCCCCCCCCCCTTTTTTTTTTGAGAATTCAAATAAGGAAATAAGGGAGGAAAGAGAAAAAATAAAGTCTCTTCAACATATGGAAGATTGGGGTTCCAATTCGAGTTAAATTGAAATTTAATTTCAATGAATATTCGAATGGGAGTAGAGTAGAAATGCGGGTTTAAGTTCTAAGTAAAGGATATTATCCAAGGTATTTAAATAAAAAATGAAATATTCTACTTTGATTTGAAATAAAATTTAGAAATCTTCTGTCCTTTAATTATTCGTTTTGAATCAAAAATAAAAAAGTTGAGTAAATCCAAAATTCAAAGGAGGTTCATGGACAAGGGTAAAGATGTTCGAGTAACGGTGATTTTGGAATGTACCGGTTGTGCCCGAAACAGCGTTAATGTTAATAGGGTATCAACGGGCATTTCCAGATATATTACCCAAAAGAACCGCCACAATACACCCAATCGATTATAGTTGAGAAAATTCTGTCCGTGTTGTTCCAAGCATATGATTCATGGAGAGATAAAGAAATAGATCGAGTTGAGTACCTGTATGTTACCCCTTCAAGGAAGGGAAAGGGGTGGCATTATATCTATCTATATTTAGATAGAATAGAACAATTCTATCTAAATAGAAATCTAAATTAAAAAAAAATCCTATTTGAATTAAAATAAAATGAATTCAAATTACTAAATAGAATTTTGAGAGAAAAAATATAAATAAAATTAAATAATAAAACAAACCATGGATAAATCCAAGCGACCTTTTCTTAAATCAAAACGATCTTTTCGTAGGCGTCTGCCTCCTATTCAATCGGGGGATCAAATTTCTTATAGAAATATGAGTTTAATTAGTCGATTTATTAGCGAACAGGGAAAAATCTTATCGCGACGGGTGAATAGATTGACCTTGAAACAACAACGTTTAATTACTATGGCTATAAAACAAGCCCGTATTTTATCTTTGTTACCTTTTCTCAATAATGAGAAACAATTTGAAAGAGCCGAGTTAACCGATAGAACTACAGGTCTTAGAACCAGAATTAAAAGGGTTTACTCTTGAATCATAATTTAAATCCGAACTCAAAGATAAGATTGGTTCTTTTCCGAAAATCCAGATGTGTCGTACGAAAAAAAATTGGAGAAAGCTTTTTGTATTGAGCATGTTCACTCATTTTGACTATTTTAGCTTTAGCCTGTTTTATCTTAATCAGTTCTATTCTACCTTCCCGGAGAATGAACTCCGGGAAAACACGTTTACAATATTCCAATAGATTCTTTCTAATCTACTTCTTTTGTGATCTCATTGGAAATCATATAAAGACAATTCCTATTTGATATGGCTATTTGTGCAAGTATTTTACGATTAAGAATCAATTGTCTCTTGTACAGATCATGGATTAATCTACTATAACTATAGAATACTCCGCTATCACGAATTACTGCGTTTATACGAGTGATCCACAGACGACGAAACTCTCTCTTTTTAATATCCCGATCCCGATGAGCTGAAAACAAAGCTCTTATTCTCTGTTGAGTAATAGTTCGAGTAAGTCTTGAATGGGCCCCTCGAAAGCTTGATGCAAATAAACGGATTTTTGTTCTACGTCTTCGAGCTATATATCCGCGTCTAATTCTAGTCATTGAATAGATGAAACTTTCGCGAATAACTAATTGAGTTTGTTTTCTTTCAGTTATTCTTTTAACACTCCCTAATCTATATAATAACAAAACGAATTTTTCCAATGTATAAACTATAAATTCCAATGGCTTTGTCTACTATAACCTTCCTAACCACGATTTTTTATTTCAATGCGAAATATGAAAGAAATTTTATTCTTTTACAGATGTCAAATGTCAAAAATATAGCAAATAAAAAATAGAAATGGATAAAGAAATAGTGTAGTGGGTTCCATCGTTTCTATGGTAACTTCTTAAACGGGGAGGTCTTCTCTATACACCGGAGCCCTCACTTCCAGGTTATTGGTAACTTGTATAGTTCATCCGCTTTGGCTCTACCCATGAATTATCCAGTAATAGTGTTTTCACAACGAAACCCACCTATACAGTAACGGTATTTAATTAGGAAAGTTAGCTGGGTAGCTGACCCTTTGATAGTCCGTTCTTGGCAAAGTAGGGGCGTAATCTTTATGGTTTAAAAAAATTCCTCCGCTTAGTGGATAATAATTTTATACCAATGGAGAATTGCTTCTCATCTTACATTGAGGTAATTCGACTTGCACCAATGGAAACCATAAAATTCATACACAATGCAGAAATATGGGAGGGGTTCTTTATTTCTTTGTTTTAGATAAATAGTAAATAGAATAAAGAGAAAAAAGGCCCCCTCTTCGATTTTATCCTATTTACCGGTACTCATCGTTGATATTGTCACCCTGTTTTCTTGCTTTTGTAACAGGTCATTATATGATCGAAACGAGTCGCGCATACACCCGAGTACATGTTCCTCGTCGTTGAGGACATCCCCTAAGAGCGGGGGATTTCGTGACATTTCTGATTGGCTGTCTTGTATTTCTAATAAGTTGTTTAATGGTTGGCATGTTGAATTGGATACATAATGGGCTGGTTTAGATTGATCCTAACCGGATGATTATGAATTACGTCTATTTCTTTTCTATTTCTCTTAAATAAATAGTAATTTAAAAATAGTAAACGCAGTTAAAAATGATAATTTGCGTGAGTTACATGTTATTTTCATTCAACCGCTACAAGATCAACAATTCCATAAGCTTGTGCTTCTGTTGCTGACATAAAAACATCCCTTTCCATGTCTTCGGATACAACCCATAGGGCTTTGCTTGTTCTTTGTCCATAAACCCTTGTGATGGTTTCGCGCAGTTTCAACAGTTCTTCCGCTTCCAGGATAAACTCTCCCGCTTGTGCCTCATAAAACGAACTAGCAGGTTGATGGATCATTACCCTGATAATAGATAATAAGATAATAGAATAAAAAGTTTCTCTATCTTACATGATGAAGCGAATAGAAAAGAAAGAGAAAGATAAAGAATAATAGGAAAAAGATCAAATTGAACAACCGTACAGGCACCCTTCTTGCATATGCATACGGCTCTACACTAAAATAAAATTGACCTAACTTGGCTTCTTTTTTGAAAAAAGAAAGAGAAAGAGAGAATATATCATACCCAGGTGGTTAAATGATCAAATTGCCGCCCTTCCTTTCAGAATATGTATAAAATACTATGATGGCTCCGTTGCCTTCTATCTTAATTATTTAATTATCTTAATGTGATTTATTTTGGATATGATTCGGCAATCCCAAAGTTTCTTTTTGTTTTTGTTCCAACCAAAGAAAAAATTTTGTTTTTTGCGCACTCCTTGGATTCTTTTGATAACGTGAATATTGTTAAGAGCCCTCTAGTGTGAACAAAAAAGGTTTGTGACGCTAAACCAAACTCCCAATTAGAAAATCGAGAAGACCCTTTAGTCTCATACTACTCTCTCGATACATAATCTAATGTTTTTCAAAAGAATTCAAAAATTTCTAATATCGAATGCAAAGTGCCATGCTATTATTGCTTACTATTTCCTAGGGCGAAGGCATAGTCTTCCCTTTTCTCTTAAATAAAAATCTCGTTGGCGCCAAGCGTGAGGGAATGCTAGACGTTTGGTAATTTCCCCCCCGACCAGGATAAAAGATCCCATTGACGCGGCTAATCCCATGCATATTGTATGGACATCTGGTCGCACAAATTGCATAGTATCATAAATAGCTACTCCGGGTATTACCCATCCGCCGGGAGAGTTTATAAACAAATACAGATCCTTGTTATCATCTTCAATACTGAGATATATCATAAGACCAATAAGTTGATTTGAGATCTCGCTATCAATTGCTTGGCCCAAAAAAAGTAATCTTTCTCGATAAAGTCGATTGATTAGGGTACA